GATTCAAAAAAGAATCGACTTGATTCAAGTCATAATCTATATGGGATTTCCAAAGTTATTAATGGAACCTCGAAAAATCGAAGAATTGCAGATGAATGTACAAAAAAAGCTTAATTCTGTAAACCGGAAACTAAACATGACTATTTCAAGAATTTCAAATCCTTATGGACACCCTAATATTCTTGCAGAATTTATAGCGGGACAATTAAAAAATAGAGTGTCATTTCGAAAAGCAATGAAAAAAGCTATTGAATTAACTGAACAGGCAGGTACAAAAGGCATTCAAATACAAATTGCAGGTCGTATCGACGGAAAAGAAATTGCGCGTGTCGAATGGATAAGGGAAGGTAGAGTGCCTCTACAAACCATTCGAGCTAAAATAGATTACTGTTCCTATACAGTTGGAACTATCTATGGGGCATTAGGTATCAAAATTTGGATATTTGTAGACAAGTAATAATAAGTCTTTATTTGATATTTGATTTATCTTTCGGTCCAATATATACGACAAAATTCTTTCATTCTTTTTTTTATGTTAACTAAAAACAAAAAAACGAATTCTATAAGGTTGAATAAAAATTACATTAATCATTTGATTCGATATAATTGCTATGCTTAGTGTGTGACTCGTTGGTTTTTTTAGGGTTATAGTCAAAAAAAAAGACCAACCCATAGTATGAACTAATAACCAACTCATCGTTTCGAATTATCCGTATACTAAAGAACCAGTCGAAATATGATATATTGGTCATATCATTGTAGCAACTGAAATGTTAAAAAAAAACAATTTGATTAATTGGATTATTTGTTGTGAAAAAAAAACAATATTAAAGTATGTGGATAAATGGAACGGTGAGAGAAAGAGAGAAAAAAAATTAATGATATAGAATTCCTATATGTAAGGTCAATAATTCATCTCATAAAGGTAAATGTAATAAAGCATTAATACTAATTTATCCCTAATTAAACAAAATTATTCTATAAACCAATAAAAAATAAAGAGCCCCGGTCAATAAAGACTAAGAGGATTGACTCAAGAACAAATTTAATTTAAGGGCTCCATTCTAGAATTTAGACCTAACCATTAATCGCGACGCGATGAGAACGACAGAACCCGTGATTGCATAGAATTCTATTGAAAACGAATCCTAATGATTCATTGGGTAGGATGGCGGAACGAACTAGAAACCAACTCAGTTATTATGAAAAGTAATGTCATGAACTAATCATATAAACTGAATATAATATTAAATATAGTAAATATTCGCCTGCGAAAATTTTTAGTTTTTGGATTTAAAAATTGAGGTCGATATAATAAAACGAATTTTATATAAATCTAAATCAAATGCATTTTTAGTTATATCTCAAAAAGTATATATAAATTTATATTATAATATATTTTCAAATATATTTTCAAAGACTCTTTTGATTTAATATATTTTTTCAATATATTATTCATTAAAATAAAAAATAAATAAAAATTATCTTAGAATCTTTTCATTCGCGAGGAGCTGGATGAGAAGAAACTATCATGTCCAGTTCTGTAGTAGAGATGGAAGTGCTAAAATAACCATCAACTATAACCCCAAAAGAACCCGATTCCGTAAACACCACAGAGGAAGAATGAAAGGAATATCTTATCGAGGTAATCATATTTGCTTCGGTAGATATGCGCTTCAAGCGCTTGAACCCGCTTGGATTACATCTAGACAAATAGAAGCAGGCCGAAGAGGAATGACACGAAATGCACGCCGCGGCGGAAAAATATGGGTACGCATATTTCCGGACAAACCTGTTACGGTAAGACCTACCGAAACACGTATGGGTTCAGGAAAAGGATCTCCCGAATATTGGGTAGCTGTTGTTAAACCAGGGAGAATACTTTATGAAATCAGCGGAGTACCTGAAAATATAGCCAGAAAGGCTATTTCAATAGCGTCATCAAAACTGCCTATACGAACTCAATTCATTATTTCAGGATAGGAATGTAGAACCAAACGAAAGAGGTTTTTAGGAAGAAAAAAACAATTGCAGGTTTCTTTTTTTCTTTTGAAAAAAAAAAAAAAATAAAAAAAAAATATATATATATTTCTTTTTTTTTACGTCGCCCTTTTGAATTGAAAGAACAGATAAAAATGATATGATTCAACCTCAAACCCATTTGAATGTAGCGGATAACAGCGGAGCCAGAAAATTGATGTGTATTCGAATTATAGGAGCCAGTAATCGCCGATATGCTCAAATTGGTGACGTTGTTGTTGCTGTAATCAAAGAAGCAATACCAAATACACCACTAGAAAGATCAGAAGTGATCAGAGCCGTAATTGTACGTACTTGTAAAGAACTCAAACGCAACAATGGTATGATAATACGATATGATGACAATGCTGCGGTTGTTATTGATCAAGAAGGTAATCCAAAAGGAACTCGAATTTTTGGGGCAATTGCCCGAGAATTAAGACAGTTAAATTTCACTAAAATAGTTTCATTAGCACCTGAAGTATTATAAGATGAGACCATAATATAGTTTTACTGTTTATATTATAAGTATTTGAATGAACTTGATTAATTAGTAGATTGGTTGTATCGCATGTATATGCCCTTAATAATTCATAAATGTTTAATAATTCAGAAATAATTACAAAAGAGCATGTTGATTATATCAAAATTTGGGGACAACAAAAATCTTAGTTTATTATGAGTAAAGACACTATTGCTAACCTACTAACTTATATACGAAATGCTGACACGAATAAAAAAAGAACAGTTCGAATACCATATACTAACATCACTGAAAGCATTGTTAAAATCCTTTTACGAGAAGGTTTTATTGAAAACACGAGGAAACATCGGGAAAGCAGCAAATACTTTTTAGTTTTAACCCTACGACATAGAAGAAATAGGAAAGGACCAGATAGAACTGTTTTAAATTTAAAACGGATCAGTCGACCTGGTCTACGAGTCTATTCTAACTATCAACGAATCCCGAGAATTTTAGGCGGGATGGGCATTGTAATTCTTTCTACTTCTCGGGGTATAATGACAGACAGAGAGGCTCGACTAGACGGAATCGGTGGAGAAATTTTGTGCTATATATGGTAATCTTTATGATATACAAATTAGATACAGAACTTTCATATTTGTGAAACAATAGTAAATGGTGAGTTTATACTATTTTTACCCCCACATTGGTTGATACCCCAAGCGAAAGAACAAAAATGGCTGCATTTCGGTTTAATTTACGAATCACTTCCCAACGCTATACTCTTAGTTTGGTTAGATAATGAAAATCTGACTCTACGTTATGTTTCAAAAAGGATTCGACATAATTTTTTAGACATCTACTACCAGTAAATAGAGTAAAAATTGAGTAAAGTCATTATGATTCAATCGTAGGACGTATAATTTATCGACTCTGAAACAAAAAGTAGTTCGAAAGTAAAATGAAAAATTTCAAGAAACTTATTTTCTTCCAATAAAATAAAGAGATTCAGAATTAAGTTTAAGGAATAACAAATATGAAAATAAGAGCCTCCGTCCGTAAAATTTGTGAAAAATGTCGACTGATCCGTAGGCGAGGACGAATTATAGTAATTTGTTCCAACCCCAGACATAAACAAAGACAAGGATAATTTTTAGAAAAAAGGGGGGGCTCTATAAATCTAAAGTACTCCAAGGTCAAAATAAATAAAAAAAAGCAAAGGATCTCTTTTGACATGAAATGGATATATCCATATATCTCTGACTTAAATTTATGAGATGATAAAATATGGCAAAACCTATACCAAGAATTGGTTCACGTAAGAATAGACATATGGGTTCACGTAAAAATACGCGTAGAATACCAAAGGGAGTTATTCATGTTCAAGCAAGTTTCAACAATACTATTGTAACTGTTACAGATGTACGTGGGCGGGTAATTTCTTGGTCATCCGCCGGTACTTGTGGATTCAAAGGTACAAGAAGAGGGACGCCGTTTGCCGCTCAAACCGCAGCAGGAAACGCTATTCGAACAGTAGTAGATCAAGGTATGCAACGAGCAGAAGTAATGATAAAAGGTCCGGGTCTCGGAAGAGACGCGGCATTAAGGGCTATTCGTCGAAGTGGTATACTATTAAGTTTCATACGAGATGTAACCCCTATGCCACATAACGGCTGCAGGCCCCCTAAAAAAAGGCGTGTATAAAACTAAACATTGAAGATATTTCAAGAGAAATAAATAATTCAATGATTTGATCAAATAAAATAAACTTACTATGGTTCAAGAGAAAATAATAGTATCTACTCGTCCACTACAGTGGAAATGTGTTGAATCAAGAGCGGACAGTAAACGTCTTTATTATGGACGCTTTCTTCTGGCTCCGCTTATGGTAGGACAGGCCGATACAATAGGCATTGCGATGCGAAGAGCTTTGCTTGGAGAAATAGCGGGTACATGTATCACACGCGCAAAATCCGAAAAAATACCACATGAATATTCTACCATAGTGGGTATTCAAGAATCCGTACACGAAATTTTAATGAATTTGAAAGAAATTGTATTAAGAAGTAATCTGTATGGAACCCGTGATGCATCTATTTGTGTCAAGGGACCCGGATATGTAACTGCTAACGATATCATCTTACCGCCTTCCGTGGAAATTGTTGATAAGACACAGCATATAGCTAACTTAACAGAACCCATTACTTTGTGTATTGAATTAAAAATCGAGAGGAATCGCGGATATCGTATAAAAACACCAAATACTTTTCAAGGCGTAAGTTATCCTATAGATGCTGTATTCATGCCTGTTCGAAATGCGAATCATAGTATTCATTCTTATGTGAATGGAAATGAAAAAGAAGAAATACTATTTCTCGAAATATGGACAAATGGGAGTTTAACTCCTAAAGAAGCACTTCATGAGGCCTCCCGAAATTTGATTGATTTATTTATTCCCTTTTTACATGCAGAAGAAGAAAACTTACATTTAGAAAACAATGAAACCAAAGGAAATTTG